TTTTCAAATATAAAAGTTCGGTATCGTCCCACGAATTAGTGAATTAGGCAGGATCCTTAAAGAGCCAGTCAATCTTCATAAATTTCATCGCAAATGTGAAATACTAAATACAAATAAAAATTTTGGAGAGATAAAAAAGATGCAGGGTCGTTTGTCTGCTTGGTTAGTCAAACACGGGTTAGTTCATAGATCTTTGGGTTTCGATTACCAAGGCATAGAAACTTTACAAATAAGGCCCGACGATTGGCATTCGATTGCCGTCATTTTATATGTATATGGTTACAATTATCTACGTTCCCAATGTGCTTATGATGTAGCACCAGGCGGGTTGTTAGCTAGTGTATACCATCTTACCAGAATAGAATATGGTATAGATCAACCGGAAGAGGTCTGCATAAAAGTATTTGCCCCAAGGAGGAATCCTAGAATTCCATCTGTTTTCTGGGTTTGGAAAAGCGCAGATTTTCAAGAAAGGGAATCTTATGATATGCTGGGAATCTTTTATGATAATCATCCACGCCTGAAACGTATCTTAATGCCTGAAAGTTGGATAGGCTGGCCTTTACGTAAGGATTATATTGCCCCCAATTTTTATGAAATACAAGATGCTCATTAAATAATCAGAAAACAATATTTACTTCTACAACCTCCAATATTAAAAGAGTATTTGGACGTTCTCTTATAGATCAAACAGAGTAATTCACGTTTCATTCATTAGGTGGGCTAAATAAAAAAAGAATAAAATTAGAATTAGAAGGTTGATTAAAATTCTAAAATTTTGAAGATACTTTTTCGGATGAGCCGAGCCAATAGGATGGAAGTAAAAGAGTTCCAGATCATGAACTATGTACTGCGCACAACACTTCGAAGGGTCTAGAAAGTAACATAGGAGGAAATAAAGAAATAGAATATGAAAAATATAAGGAAATAAAAGAGGGTCATATTCTATTTGTACTATATCTGAGATCAATCTTGACTATTCCCCCCTAAGACGCTATTTTTTTTTACTGGCGGAGACACGAACTTAATAAAAAAGTAATAGGAAACAAAATAGAATTCGTTTCTTTTGCCTTTTTTATATACATAAAACACAATTACTAAGGGGTATAGTTCCGACACTTAGATGGATAAGATAAATATGTATCATGGCCTATAACTAGAATAATAAATATGTATGTTAATACTGAATATGTATGGCGACTCATATCAATTAATTTGTAGAATATCTACTCGTACAAATTACTCATGTGCCAGGAACCAGATTTGAACTGGTGACACGAGGATTTTCAGTCCTCTGCTCTACCAGCTGAGCTATCCCGACCATTCACGACGCATCATCCTCCTATTATTTTAATATAGGACTTGGGTCTATGTCAATTAAAAAAAAAAAAAAAAGAAAAGATATTACAAAGTAATATCCCGGCCTTGGTAGAAGTTCTTGTATCTTTAAAAAGAAAACTTTGTAAGTTTCAATACAGTACAAATAATACAAATAATGACTTTGTACCCGTATCATATATATAACACACAAGGCTTATGATGTGCTAAGAAATAAAATTTCCGCTCAGAGCGGTGTGTAAAATAGTAGAGTGAGAATGATTAAGAACCATAACCAATTTTGAGTCACTAACAAAACGAGAAGATAAATAATTAGGGGGGCAACCTGGTTTTTTGGGGATAGAGGGACTTGAACCCTCACGATTTCTAAAGTCGACGGATTTTCCTATTACTATAAATTTCATTGTTGTCGATATTGACATGTAGAATGGGACTCTATCTTTATTCTTAATCCGATTAATAATTATTAAAAAAAAAGATTTATCAGACTATAATGGAGTGAATTATTTGATCAATGAATAATTAATTCTTTTTTTTTTTTCAATTTTGATTTTGAATCATTTGGCTATAGTATTTCAGTAAATATACATATACTTAATATGTTTATCTTTCATCCTTTCGGAAGTTTCGATGGAAGGATTCCTTTACGAACACACTGCAGCCAACTCCACCTGTTAGAACAGCTTCCATTGAGTCTCTGCACCTATCCTTTATTTTTTCTCGCTTTGTGAAACCCTTGTTTGTTTTCATAAAACGGGATTTGGCTCAGGATTGCCCATTTTTAATTCCAGGGTTTCTCTGAATTTGAAAGTTATCACTTGGTAGGTTTCCATACCAAGGCTCAATTCAATTTAAGTCCGTAGCGTCTACCAATTTCGCCATATCCCCCCCTCTTTTTGTGATGTGATTAGGATCACATCATGATGCCGTTTACCCTTTATTTGTAAATTTCCGTTTATATTATGCTGTAACCATTGAATTCATTAGATATCGATTCCTGTAGTTAAAAGCGTTTTCTCCTATTTTATTTCGTATCTATCTTCTTTCATCTCTATTGGAGACTAGACTCGGTCCAACCAGAAATTCAATTATAGATAGATACCACATAACATATATATTATATATATAATAGATATATACATGTCCCTATTTCTATCATTTT